TTACCGTCGTATCTGGATTGAGACTTAGGTAAATGTTTTATTCATATATGTAGTAAAAGAACATATCTAATTTAGCTCTTTCATGCCTATTTTAACTAGTTATTTCGGCTTTTTACTGGCTGCTTCAACTATAACCCCATCTTTATTTATTGGTTTGAACAAGATACAACTTATTTGAAAAAAAAAAAACGAAATTCCTTTTTAAAAATCACAATCAAAGTCTTTCTTAATATTTCATCTCAGGTATTCTATGGTTCCTTACCGCGTAAATTGCCAATTCCTGGTCATTGAGATTCACGGATAATTCAGATTAATATTTAGGGATAGATCTTATCTCTCTTTTTATTCCCTAAAACAAATTGAAATGATTGAAGTTTTTCTATTTGGAATAGTCTTAGGTCTAATCCCTATTACTTTAATAGGATTATTTGTAACTGCATATTTACAATACAGGCGCGGTGATCAGTTGGACCTTTGATTTAGTAACATTTCTTTTTTTATTGACCCCCTACAAGGGGGGGTCAAATTCAAATTGCAATTAGACTTTGTTTTGTTAAGTTATTTCATTGGAATTCAACATAACATAAACGGAATGGAATCACGCTCTGTAGGATTTGAACCTACGACATCGGGTTTTGGAGACCCGCGTTCTACCGAACTGAACTAAGAGCGCTTTCTTATATCCTATAAAAGTAGATACGATTGTAAAGAAAAGGATTTCAAAGGGTATTACGTACATATAGTATGAGTATGTAAAAACGAAAGATTATGTCCGATTTGACCCGATCTTACTCAACGAATCCCTCGTAACTATCCATAGGAGAAAGAATAGGTAGGGATGACAGGATTTGAACCTGTGACATTTTGTACCCAAAACAAACGCGCTACCAAGCTGCGCTACATCCCTTTTTCTCAATTGTTGTACAGTGTCATTTTACATATGCATTTTAGTTAGCAATTCCTAAGTCTAATTCAATTTTGCGCAAAAACAAAGGATCTTGAACTACAAGATCGGATTATCTATGATCTATTTCTTAGAATTGAAAATATTGAACTAGACTATATATGTATTAGAATCTACAATAAAAATAAAGAATCACAATAAAAAAAAAAAAAATATAAAATAAAAGAAGAAGGAGGATTTTAAATGCGAGATATAAAAACATATCTCTCCACGGCACCTGTGCTAACCACTCTATGGTTTGGATCTTTAGCAGGTCTATTGATAGAAATTAATCGTTTCTTTCCAGATGCCCTATCATTCCCCTTTTTTTCATTCTGATTTCATTCTTGTATTGATATGCGAAGAAATGAAGAAGATTTGAGATAAATTCTACGTAACATGGCTCCAATTACGTTCTTTTTTTCTTTAGGATAGGAAAAAATAAAGAAAAAGTATATTGAACCTCAGTGAATCTACGATATAATTTTTTGGAAAAGAAATAAAATTTGGATCGAGTCTAGGGGTGATTCGACGAAATTCTAACATAGAAAGAAGAAAATACTGAGATTAGGATAGGAATAATTCCTAATTAGAAAAAATTGTATTACTTAATTATTACTATATTTTTAATACTCTTCTCTTAATGAACATGACCCTCTCTATTTCTAGTTATAGTAATTCCTAAGAATTCTAATTTAGATTCTAGTACTTCGAAGTTCTTCAAATTCTAATAAGAAAAAAATATATATTCTAGATTAAGAAATTAAGAAAAGTTACTAACTAGAAATGAAATTTGGAAAGATTTTTTTTTTTTTTCGATTTTCTTCTTATTCATTATTTTCTATTTAGTTCGGATTGAAAGTAGAGTTTTAAAGTGAAGTTGATCCAAAAAGGAAAGGAGGTTCATGGCCAAGGGTAAAGATATCAGAATTCTAGTGATTTTGGAATGTACCTGTTGTGTTCGAAAGGGTGTAAATAAAAAATCACCGGGCATTTCTAGATATATTACTCAAAAGAATCGACACAATACACCCAATCGATTAGAATTGAGAAAATTTTGCCGCTATTGTAAAAAGTATACGATTCACGGGGAAATAAAAAAATAGATGGAACAGAATGCATGTGTAATTTTTCCAAAGAGCGGGACTTAATATATATATATACTTAATATATATATATATATAATAAAAAAATATATAATAAAAAAAATCCTCTTTTGGTCGGATCTTAAATAAATAAGAAAAAAAAAAAGAGAATTGTATTTTCTATATTATTCTATACATAAGGAATAAACAAACAAGGGATAAGCAAATCATGGATAAATCCAAACAACTTTTTCGTAAATCCAAGCGATCTTTTCGTAGGCGTTTACCCCCAATTGGATCGGGGGATCGAATCGATTATAGAAATATGAGTTTAATTAGTCGATTTATTAGTGAACAAGGAAAAATTTTATCTAGACGGGTGAATAGGTTAACCTTGAAACAACAACGATTCATTACTATTGCTATAAAACAAGCTCGTATTTTATCTTCGTTACCTTTTCGTAATAATGAGAAACAATTGGATAGAGCTGAGTCGATCCCTAGAACTATTAGTCCTAGAACCAAAAATAAATAGATATACTCCTCAAAACTACAATAAGAACTTAAGCTCAGATTAATGTTTTGCTCAAAAAACCCTAGAATCCAGATTTGATTCTTGTTTTATGTTAGAAAATGTTCTAAAAAAGGAAAAATGGGGAATAAATCTTTTTTCTTGAAAGATGTTTGTTTATTTCTACTACTCAAATCTTCATTTCTTTTTCTTCTATCTTCCCGGAGTTCATTCTCCGGGAAATTCTGTTTCAATCATTCTTGTTTCTTTTATAGTAGATTCTATTAAGATTATTTTATTCCTTTATTTTATTTGTATTTTCTTTTTTCTTGATTATTTGATTATAAATCATATCAAAACAATTCTTATTTGATAAGGCTATTTGTGCGAGTATTTTACGATTCAGAAGCAATTGTCTGTTGTACAGATTTTTTATGAATTTATTATAACTATAGAATACCCTATCCTCACGAGTTACTGCATTTATACGAGTGATCCACAAACGACGAAAATCTCTCTTTTTCCTGCTCCTATCTCGATGAGAGGAAATCAAAGCTCTCATTCTTTGTTGAGTAGTCGTTCGAGTAAGTCTTGAATGAGCCCCTATAAAGGTTGATGCAAATAAACTAATTTTCTTTCGACGTCTCCGAGCTGTATATCCTCGTTTAACTCTGGTCATTGAATCAAATGAAACTTTCTTGAATAACTAATTGATTTCTTTTCTTTCAGTCATCCTTTTCCTCCGGTCGCTTAATAACAAAACGGATTCTTCCGATATATAAAATAGAAATTCCAATGGCTTTTGCTACTATGACCTTCCCAACCACGATTTTCTTTCTTCCAGGCGTTTCGACTGAAAAGAAAATGCTACTAAATAAAAAAGAAAAGAATAGTGGATTCCCTCGTTTCTATGGCAACTTCTGAAACGGTGAGGTCCTCTCTATACACCGGAGCCTCTTTTTTTTCTTTCATTTCATCAAATTTTCTTGTGAACTTGTATAGTTCACACTTTTTGGCTCTACCCATCTATTTTTTAATTAGAATTGAAAAAAGAATTCTAATTAAAAAGTAATAAATAGTCCTTTTCACAAAAAAGCTATTCATAAAGTGACGGCATTGAATTCTGAAAGTTGGCTAGGTAGCTTACCCTATTAGTCCGTTTTTTCAAGAATAGGAGCATCTTTTGCTTCTTATAAAACTATTTCCTCCGCTTAATGTATAACTCTTTGCTACCAATGGAGAATTGTCTCTCATCTTAAAATCTCAAAAGGAGTGATTGGATTTGCACCAATAGAAACCATAAATTCCATAAAATAAGAAAAAGAATAGGTAGATGATAGATCTTCATTTTTAGATATTAGAAAAGAGTCAATTAAATGTCCGTCTTCCACTCTATCTATCCTATTCCTTGGTAGTGGTCGTAAAGAATTTATGAAAACTCATTATCTGAATTGAACGAGTCGCACATACACCCTAGTACATGTTCCTCGACGCTGAGGACATCCTCGAAGAGCGGGAGATTTCGTGACATTTCTTATTGGCTGTCTTGCGTTTCTAATAAGTTGTTTAATGGTTGGCATATGGTGTCTATAGAATCTCATTCTAGATAGAATAGAGCGGGTTGGTTTAGATCGATCTTAACCTGATGATTGATGATTATGAATGATTTTTTTTATTCAATATAAAATCCTGGAAAATTCAAATTTTGAAATAGAATTCTATATTTATATATTTTGAAATAGAATTCTATATTTATATTAAATCCCCGGTATTTTCATTTTCTACCGCTACAAGATCAACAATGCCATGAGCTTGGGCTTCTGTTGCTGACATAAAAACATCCCTTTCCATATCTTCGGATATAACCCATAAAGGGTTACCCGTTCTTTGTACATAAACTTTTGTGATGATTTCACGAAGCTTCAATAGTTCTTCTGCTTCCAGGATAAATTCCCCTGCCTGTGCCTCATAAAAAGAACTAGCAGGTTGGTGAATCATAACCCTGATGATATTAATCATGAACGGTTTTTCTATTTTGCACAATTGGGTTAAAGTAAGGGAAAAAAATAGAATGAAACAACCGTACGGGCATCTTTTGTACATTGCATACGGCTCTGCAATGGAATTTGTTCTATCAAAAATAAGAAATAGAACCCATCTTATCCGAATCGTTAAATGATCCATTTACCACCCTTCCTTTCGTAGTAGGAAAAAAATACTATGATGGTTCTGTTGCTTTATCTATTTCTCTCGTATGTGGTTTAGCAATCCCAAAGTTTCTTTTTGATACGATCCAAGAAGGAGAAAATTATTTTTCCTCTTTCTCTCAGAACATAAAGAAAAGAAAGAGACTTCTGGTGTGGAAGAAAAAGGGTTTGTGACGCTGAAATTTACTCTTGACACATAAGATCAAATTGGGACTAACCCTTTTTTCATACTACTATCTCGATACAAAATCTCATGTTAGAAAAAAACAATAATGGTTTTTTCATATCGAACTCGAAGTGCCATGCTATTATTACTTATTCTTTTTCTTTATTTGATTCATATTCGATACAGCGAAGGCATAGTCTTCTTTTTTTCTCATCTTAAATAAAAACTCATTGGCGCCAAGCGTGAGGGAATGCTAGACGTTTGGTAATTTCTCCTCCGACCAGAATGAAAGATCCCATTGAAGCGGCTAATCCCATGCATATTGTATGTACATCCGGTGACACAAATTGCATAGTATCATAAATGGATATTCCTGGTATTACCCATCCGCCTGGAGAGTTTATAAACAAATAAAGATCCTTAGTATCATCTTCTATGCTGAGATATACCATGAGACCAACAAGTTGATTTGAGATCTCGCTATCAACCGCTTGGCCTAAAAAAAGTAATCTTTCTCGATGAAGTCGGTTGATTAGGGCAAAATTGGATCCCTGAGGAACCGTACGTGCACCTTAGGGTACATACGGTTCGAAAAAATTGCGAAAAAAATCAATGTGTTGATTCCAGTCCTATTTCTTTTTTTTACAGGAGTTTTGGCCTCCTTCCCCTTCCCTATATTCTATAATGTAGAAAAGAAAAAATAATTTTATGAACTTATTTAACTAATTTCTCATTGATGTATTGTTTCATCGAAATTCAAATAACGATGTAATTTTCTTGTTCCTGAATGGGCCCTTTCAATTCTTTTAGGTTCTTGTTCTACTCCGGGGGAAGATTTGCCCAAATTCCATTTGTGCATATAGGGCAAATGGTTTCAGTACCACTTCTTTTTTTTTCATTCATTTAATACCGTTCCCTAAACTAGGAAAAACTTATGATACAAGTGGTAATCGTGTAAGAATATAGAATATATTTTATAGAATAAAGAATCGATTCTATTTTAGCAAGTTAGATTATATTCTATCTAATTACTAATGAATTTACTAATTTCTTAATTAGTAATTAGATTTCTATTTTCTTCTTTTATTATCTAATTCTATATTTTCATTATTAAAATTCGATTTTTTTCTTTTTTCTAGTGAAAATCTTTATATTACTACATTTACACTTCCATTCTATTACTTTACTCTTACCATTCCAAATTTGGTATTCTCTGAACGGAGCCTGGATACTTTATTTTATCAGTCCAAGTAAACCATTAATTATTCTAATTGATAATATTGATTGCCAATAGGAATCATTGTGCTTCACGCTCCGAATTCTTGATGGTTCAATTAATAAAATATTGAATATAAATCTATTGGATTGGGCGAAACATAGAATACTCAATGGGGAGAGATAACGGGGAAATACCATATGACCCATATGTCTGACAAGTCGCACTATACGTCAACCCAAACTGCATCTTCCTCTCCAGGACTCCGAAAAGGTACTTTTGGAACACCAATTGGCATTAAAATAAAGAAAAAAAAAAAATGAAGTACTATACTTTACTTTAATATGGAAACGTAACAATGGCTTTATTGTCTTCTTCATTTTCTTTATTTTCTCTTTTTTGATTCTATATTCTTTTTCTTTTATTCTATTTTTCTATCCTCTAGTCTTATATTATATATATTCTAGAACTGAATATTATTAATTATTCTATTCTAATAGAATATTTTGATTTAGAATCTTTTTCTTTTTATTATATAGATAATAGATAGAATTAGAATATTTATATATATAGACTGGAAGATTCATAGAGGAAGACAGAATGAATAAAGAAAAATTGGAACGATCAATCCGATTGGTCGTTCCAATTTTTCTTTATGATAAACAAGTATCTATGCATTCTTTTCCACAAAACCCTCCCATTGCGTATTGGTACTTATCGGGTATAGAATAAGATCTGTTTCTCTTTGTTCTTCAAAATAAAAGAAAGGAATACAAATAAATATTAATTCTTTCCTATACAAAATATACCGAACAGGTGAAGTACACGGTCCAGTCTTTTCCAATGCGATAAAGTTCAATAATGTCTATTTCTTTTTCAGAAAGGGGTATTTACATGGGTTTGCCTTGGTATCGTGTTCATACTGTTGTATTGAATGATCCCGGTCGATTGCTTTCTGTCCATATAATGCATACAGCTCTAGTTTCTGGTTGGGCCGGTTCAATGGCTCTATATGAATTAGCGGTTTTTGATCCCTCTGACCCTGTTCTTGATCCAATGTGGAGACAAGGCATGTTCGTTATACCCTTCATGACTCGTTTAGGAATAACCAATTCGTGGGGGGGTTGGAATATTTCAGGAGGAACTATAACGAATCCGGGCATTTGGAGTTATGAAGGCGTGGCAGGGGCACATATTTTGTTTTCTGGCTTGTGCTTCTTGGCAGCTATCTGGCATTGGGTTTATTGGGACCTAGAAATATTCTCTGATGAACGTACGGGAAAACCTTCTTTGGATTTGCCCAAGATCTTTGGAATTCATTTATTTCTCTCAGGAGTAGCTTGCTTTGGCTTTGGTGCATTTCATGTAACAGGCTTATATGGTCCTGGAATATGGGTTTCTGATCCTTATGGACTTACCGGAAAAGTACAATCTGTAAATCCAGCGTGGGGTGCAGAAGGTTTTGATCCTTTTGTTCCGGGGGGAATAGCTTCTCATCATATTGCAGCAGGTACATTGGGTATATTAGCGGGTCTATTTCATCTTAGTGTCCGTCCGCCTCAACGTCTATACAAAGGATTACGCATGGGTAATATCGAAACTGTTCTTTCCAGTAGTATTGCTGCTGTTTTTTTTGCAGCTTTCATTGTTGCTGGGACTATGTGGTATGGTTCAGCAACTACCCCAATCGAATTATTTGGCCCCACTCGTTATCAGTGGGATCAGGGGTACTTTCAGCAAGAAATATATCGAAGAGTTGGGACGGGACTAGCCGAAAATCTGAGCTTATCAGAAGCTTGGTCTAAAATTCCCGAAAAATTAGCTTTTTACGATTACATTGGTAATAATCCGGCGAAAGGGGGATTATTCAGAGCAGGCTCAATGGATAACGGGGATGGAATAGCTGTTGGATGGTTGGGGCACCCCATATTTCGAGATAAAGAAGGGCGCGAACTCTTTGTACGTCGTATGCCTACCTTTTTCGAAACATTTCCGGTAGTTTTAGTAGATGTAGACGGGATTGTGAGGGCCGATGTTCCTTTTAGAAGGGCAGAATCCAAGTATAGTGTTGAACAAGTAGGGGTTAATGTTGAATTCTATGGTGGCGAACTCAATGGAGTCATTTATAGTGATCCTGCTACTGTGAAAAAATATGCTAGACGTGCCCAATTGGGTGAAATTTTTGAATTAGACCGGGCTACTTTGAAATCCGATGGTGTTTTTCGTAGCAGTCCAAGGGGTTGGTTCACTTTTGGGCATGCTACATTTGCTTTGCTCTTCTTTTTCGGACACATTTGGCACGGCGCCAGAACTTTGTTCAGAGATGTTTTTGCCGGTATTGATCCAGATTTGGATGCTCAAGTAGAATTTGGAACATTCCAAAAACTTGGAGATCCAACTACAAGGAGACAAGTAGTCTAATACAAAATTTCTTTGTCATCTTTTGCCTCTATTTTTTTTATTTTAGTATTTAGAGTATTTCATATTAATATTTTCTATTAGAAGAATATAAAAAAATGAGAAAGAGAATAGAATATATTGATATATTGAATAGTCCTAGTAATTTGAAATTTATAATTTATTTAGTAAATGATCCAAAATGAATAGGTGTGGAAGCTATAATTGTAAACCACGATCGAATCTATGGAAGCATTGGTTTATACATTCCTTTTAGTTTCGACTTTAGGGATAATCTTTTTCGCTATCTTTTTTCGAGAACCACCTAAAGTTCCAACTAAAAAATGAAAGGATTTTTCATTATTTTCATTGAAGTAATGAGCCCCCCAATATTCATATGGGAGGCTCATTACTTCAACTAGTCCCCGTGTTCTTCAAAGGGATCTCTTAATTTTTGAGAGGGTTGCCCAAAAGCGGTATATAAGGCGTACCCAGTAAAACTTACAAGTAAACCGGATATGGAGATGGCGACTAGGGTTGCTGTTTCCATTTTTTTTTTTCTTTCAAGATTACAATGGATCGCGAAAATGTCGTTTATTTACAACTACAACGGAATGCTATACAAAGTCAACAAATTACAACCCGTGATGAAAGAGGATTTATGGCTACAAAAACCGCTGAGAGTAGTTCTAGATCTGGGCCAAGACGAACTGGCGTAGGGAGTTTATTGAAACCATTGAATTCGGAATATGGAAAAGTAGCCCCGGGGTGGGGGACTACACCACTTATGGGAGTGGCTATGGCTCTATTTGCAATATTTCTATCTATTATTTTGGAAATTTATAATTCATCAGTTTTACTGGATGGAATTTCAAGAAATTAGTTCATAAAAATTAGGACTTCCTAGTTTTCTTAATGCTTAAAATATTTAAACTTAAGATTACTTAAGACTTGAATTTTTGGATTTAAAGACCATTCTGGTAGTTCGATCGTGAAATTTATTTGTTTTGATATTTCATTTACGGAATATGAGCGTGTGACTTGTTATAATTGATCCTATTTATAATACATAGAATGGACCTGTCATCTATATCAAGATGATTCTACCTCGTCAGATATTTCTTCTAGTATCTGGAGCACGGACTATATAGAATAGATCAAGAAAAGAAATTTTTAAACTATGATTCATACCTATTATTCAGACCACGCAACCGGACTAAAAAAAAAAATGGAAATAGGTCTTTTCTAAATCAAACAATCTTTTTCTTCAGACTTATTTTTACCGAAAGAAAAATATTTCTCTATATTTTGTTGAGTTATTACATTCATTGAATAAGTGATGATCAAACGGTTTTTACTCAGAAAACCTTTGAGTTTAGCTTTGGCTTTCTTAAATCATCGTGGTTCTAGTATGAATCTGAGGTTTCAATTTATTTATAGGGTCTCAACAAGAGAATTCCTATCAAAAAAGTAAAAAAAAAAAAAATAGGGAAGAGAAGATTCAAGAGGCCTGTCATGATTAACATAAAGAAAGATGGATGAGCCAACTTGAGATTTTATTTCTTGGCATTATCATCACAAAGAATAGATTCCGGATTTTTATTACTTCGCTTCGTATCTTTGGGTCAAATCGAGTCAAGAGGCTAAGCTCCAAGAAGTTGAAAACTCTTTATTCCATATCTGTTGAAACCAGTATTTGTGTGTTTCGCCTTGAGCCGTACGAGATGAAATTCTCATATACGGTTCTTAGAGGGGGAATCCCTCTTGGGTTACCTATCTCAATAAAGTATATGATTGGTTCGAGGAACGTCTCGAGATTCAAGCGATTGCAGATGATATAACTAGTAAATATGTTCCTCCTCATGTCAACATATTTTATTGTCTGGGGGGGATTACGCTCACTTGTTTTTTAGTACAAGTAGCTACGGGTTTTGCTATGACCTTTTACTATCGTCCAACTGTTACAGAGGCTTTTTCCTCTGTTCAATACATAATGACTGAGGCAAACTTTGGTTGGTTAATTCGATCAGTTCATCGATGGTCAGCAAGTATGATGGTTCTAATGATGATCTTGCACGTATTTCGTGTATATCTTACGGGTGGTTTTAAAAAACCCCGCGAATTAACTTGGGTTACAGGGGTAATTCTGGCTGTATTGACCGCATCTTTTGGCGTAACTGGTTATTCCTTACCTCGGGACCAAATTGGTTATTGGGCAGTCAAAATTGTAACAGGCGTGCCTGAGGCTATTCCTATAATAGGATCGCCTTTGGTAGAATTATTACGCGGAAGTGCTAGTGTGGGCCAATCTACTTTGACTCGTTTTTATAGTTTACATACTTTTGTATTGCCTCTTCTTACTGCCGTATTTATGTTAATGCACTTTCTAATGATACGTAAGCAAGGTATTTCGGGTCCTTTATAGAGAAAAAAGATTATAGATATTTGTAATTCATCATATCGGGGAGGAACAAAAGTCTTTCATTGCTACAAATATGGATTATTGAAAAATAAGGCATGTTATTTGGATACTTTTCCTCAACTATAAAGTATTTTATTGTTTATTTGATACGAATAGTTCAAGTATATTTTCCTAAAAGAGGATGGATTATGGGAGTGTGTGACTTGAACTATTGATTGGTCCATGCAGATATATTATTTTATCTGCCACGTTGGAATTCACAACCCGATGTGTCTCCGCATCCAACCATCACGTAAGTCCCCTTATGTAGCATAGGATAGGCCGGTTCGCTTGAGGAGAATCTTTTCTATGATCATACTCGAATCATGTGATGCATGAAAAGGCTCCGTAAAATCCCTAGAATCAGTGATGTGGCATGATCCATGATCCAATGTTTCTATCTATTACACTTTGTTTTCTTTTTTTTTTTTTCTTATAATTTAGAATTCTACTAAATTACTATTTAGTATTAATTTGATAGCAATCTTAGTCAGTTTCTTATAGTATATAGATGCATTCATTTCCTCTGCATCGACCCTGATCTATGATACTATCGGAGTGAAATAAGAGATCTAAGGAAGAACAGGGGCTATACTTTATTAGTAACAAGTAAAAACTTTATATTTTTGTTTTGTATGTAAGAAAATATAGATGTTGTGGGGATAAATACCAACTAAAAGACATGAGACAATCCAAAAAGCACTTGATCATGATCAAATTTGTAAGCCTACTTGGATATTGAGCATTTCCTTGCCAGAACTTAATTCTTTGCAATGAGTTGAATCATTGTAACTCAGGGAAATGAAATTTGATAAAGATTTTCTTACATAGAGTCATTCGACATTATATATGCATTATATATGTAGATATGTATGAAATATAGATTCTCTATGGATCTATTTCTGTGATTCTTTTTGATTCTTGCTCGAGCCGGATGATAAAAAATTCTCATGTCCGGTTCCTTTGGGGGATGGATCCACAAAAATTCACCTATCCAAATAACAAAGAAACCTGATTTGAATGATCCTGTATTAAGAGCTAAATTAGCTAAAGGGATGGGGCATAATTATTATGGAGAACCCGCATGGCCCAATGATCTTTTATATATTTTTCCTGTAGTAATTCTAGGCACTATTGCATGTAATGTGGGCTTAGCAGTTCTAGAGCCATCAATGATTGGTGAACCGGCGGATCCTTTTGCAACTCCGTTGGAAATATTACCCGAATGGTACTTCTTTCCCGTATTTCAAATACTTCGCACAGTACCCAATAAGTTATTGGGTGTTCTTTTAATGGTTTCAGTACCAATAGGATTATTGACAGTACCTTTTTTGGAGAATGTAAATAAATTTCAAAATCCATTTCGTCGTCCAGTAGCTACAACAGTCTTTTTGATCGGTACCGCAGTAGCTCTTTGGTTAGGTATTGGAGCAACTTTACCTATTGAGAAATCCTTAACTTTAGGTCTTTTTTAATTTGATTCAACCGTGAAATACTACGACATAAGTATCTAAGGAAGATCCAAAAAGGGATCTTTCCTAGATACATCAATCTTATTATGATCTATTCTGCAAATATATGGATCATGTCAGAGATGAAAAACTCATTACTCTTCTTTTTTCTTTCTGAAAAATTTAAAAATCCCAATGGATTTAAAATTAAAACTTTTTCTTGGGTAAATTGATTGCAAAATGCTTCTGTAGAGTGCCCAATATCTGTTTTAAATCTTCTATACGAAAATATTTAATTTTCATAAGATCTTCTTGACTATGACTCAAAAGGTCCAATAATGTATGTATATTGGACCTTTTGAGACAATTATAGGTTTTGGAAGACAATTCTGATTGGTCAATAAAAATAAATGTTAATGGAATTCCTGTTTTTTTTTTCTTGAGATTAGTGAATCTGTCTTGAAAGGAAAAGGGGGGCAGATTCCATCTGTTTTCATTTTCCTCTAAATTCATATCTTCTTCCTCTGCATGTAGAAAAGGAATCAATAAATCAATCAAATTACGAGAAGCTTCATAAAGTGCTTCTTTAGGAGTTAGACTTCCATTCGTCCATATTTCTAGAAAGAGTATCTCTTGTTTTTCATTGTCATTACCGTAAGAATGAATACTATGATTCGCATTTCGAACAGGCATGGATACAATATCTATAGGATAATTTCCACCGTGAGAGTTGTTTGTGGATTTAAAACGATATCCGCGATCTCTCTTTATTTGTAATTCAATACACAAATCAATTGGTTCTTTTAGGTTAGCTATATGTTGTGTCGTGTTAACTATTTCTACAGAAGGTGGTGAAATGATATCTTGAGCGGTTATGTATTTTGGACCCCTAACGCAAATGGATGCAGCCCTAACTCCATAGAGATTACTTCTTAATACAATTTCTTTCAAATTTATTAAAATCTCATGTACGGATTCTTCAATACCTGCTATCGTAGAATATTCATGCAGCACGTTTTCAGATGTTGCACATGTAATACATGTTTCTTCTATTTCTCCAAGTAAAGCCCTTCGCATGGCAATACCTATAGTATCGGCTTGACCTTTCATAAGCGGGGACAGAATGAAACGACCATAATAAAGACGCTTGCTTTCTACTCTTGATTCAACACATTTCCACTGTAGTGTTCGAGTGGATCCTGCTATTTCTTCTCGAACCATACTATTATTTTCTTTATGATTATTGGATCAGATAATTGAATTATTTATTTCTCTCGGAATCTCTTGAATTATTCTTTCTACACACGTCTTTTTTTCGGGGGACGACATCCATTATGTGGCATGGGTGTTACATCACGTACAAAACTTAATAGCATCCCACTTCTGCGAATGGCTCGTAATGCCGCATCTCTTCCGAGACCCGGACCCTTTATCATAACCTCTGCTCGTTGCATACCCTGATCCACTACTTTACGAATAGCATTTAATGCAGTTGCTTGAGCAGCATAAGGTGTTCCTTTTCTTGTGCCTCTGAATCCAGAAGTACCTGCAGAAGCCCAAGAAACCACCCGACCTCGTACGTCTGTAACAGTAACAATAGTATTGTTAAAACTCGCTTGAACATGAATAACTCCTTTAGGTATTCTACGTTCATTCTTATGTGAACCAATACGTGCATTCTTGCGTAAACCAATTTTTGCTATAGGTTTTGTCATATTTTATTATATCATATTCATAAGAATAAAAAGAAGAATCAGAAATCTACAGAAAGATACGGGGATATTATTTTCATATGAAAATAAATTTTTTCTTCTTTATTTTTACATGTACATGGGTCTTTCTTTTAAAAAGTTCTTTCTTTATAACTTTATTTTTATAAAAATTACCCCTGTCTCTGTTTATGTCTTGGATTGGAACAAATTACTATAATTCGTCCTCGCCTACGAATCAGGCGACATTTTTCACAAATTTTACGAACAGAAGCCCTTATTTTCATATTTCTTATTCCTTACCTTCATTCTGAATCTATTAAAAAAAAAAAAAAAAAAAAAAGTTTCTTTCATTTTTGAACTTCGAATTAGATCCCCCACGAAGGGGATGTTTCAAAGAAGGATCTAATCGTTCGAATCTTTCTTACGAAGTCTATAAATTATGCGTCCCCTGGTTGAATCATAACGACTCATTTCAATTTTTACTCTATCCCCGGGTAGTATACGTATAAAACTGCGCCGGATTCTCCCGGAAATATAACCTAGAATTAGATCTTGATTATCTAACCGAACTCGAAACATACCGTTGGGAAGTGATTCAGTAATTAAACCCTCATGAATCAATTTTTGTTCTTTCATTCCAGGGAACCTCCCTTTAAGTATCAACTAATAGAGGAATAGTTTTATAGTTCATTTCTCCTCTCTATTTGAAAAATAGTAAGTTCGAGAGAAAATTAGGGTATCCCAAGAAAATTACCATATATAACACAAAATTTCTCCCCCAATTTTTTCTAGTCGAGCTTCTCGATCTGTCATTATACCTTGAGAAGTAGAAATAATTACAATCCCCATTCCGCCTAAAATCTTAGGAATTCGTTTATAGTTGGAATATATTCGTAGACCGGGTCGGCTGATACGCTTTAAAATTCTTTTCTTTCCTTTCCCAGTCTTTCTATGTCGTAAGGTTGAAACCAAAAATTTTTTTTGACTTTCTTTATGTTTTCGAACGTTTTCAATAAAACCTTCTCGTAAAAGTATTTTCACAATGTTTTTAGTGATATTAGTAGATACTATTTGAACTCTTCCCTTTTGATCCATGTCAGCATTTCTTATAGAAGTTATTATATCGGCAATAATGTCCCTACCCATGACGAATTCTAGTTATTGGTACCTCCTCATTTTGATATAATCAACATGCTTCTTTTTTGTTTTATTGAATTTTTTTTTTTGAAATTCTTAAATTCTAAAAAATTATTAGGAATTTAAAGTATATGCACGAGACACAATCTATTTAAGATCTTTTAATATTCTATAGAGATAGATAGAAATAGAAAAGGATATATCCTTTTTTCATCTATCTACTAGTCTTATTTAGAAAACTATAATACTTCGGGTGCTAATGACACTATTTTAGTAAAATTTAACTGTCTCAATTCCCGAGCAATCGCACCAAAAATACGAGTTCCTTTTGGATTTCCTTCTTGATCAATGATAACCGCTGCATTGTCATCATATCGTATTATCATGCCATTGTCACGTTTGAGTTCTTTACACGTACGTACAATAACAGCTCTAATTACTTCTGATCTTTCTAAAGGCATGTTGGGTACTGCTTCTTTGATTACAGCAACAATAACATCACCAATATGAGCATATCGGTGATTACCAGTTCCTATGATTCGAATACACATCAATTCTTGAGCTCCACTGTTATCTGCTACATTCAAAAGGGTCTGAGGTTGAATCATATCATTTTTATTTGAATCTCTTATTTCAATGTAAGGTAAAAAATAAATATTGTCTGTCCATAGATAAAGAAATCCGCGGTTGTTTTTTTATTCTCAATACCCCTTTACTTTTGTTTACTTATCTTGAAATAACAAATTGAGTTCGTATAGGCATTTTGCATGCAGCTATTTTCATAGCTGCTTTGGCTACAGTTTTTGATACTCCACTCATTTCATAAAGTATTCGCCCTGGTTTAACAACGGATACCCAATATTCGGGGGATCCCTTGCCCGAACCCATACGTGTTTCCGTAGGTCTTACTGTAACAGGTTTATCGGGAAAGATACGTATCCATATCTTTCCACCACGACGCACATATCGTGTCATTGCTCTTCGCCCCGCTTCTGTTTGTCTAGCTGTGATCCAAGCAGGTTCAAGTGCCTGAAGAGCGTATCTGCCAAAACAAATATGCTTGCCTCGGCAAGATATTCCCTTCATTCTACCTCTATGTTGTTTACGAAATCTGGTTCTTTTGGGGTTATAGTTGATGGTTTTTCTGAATTCCATCTCTACTGCAGAGCCGGACATGAAAGTTTCTTCTCATCCAGCTCCTCGCGAATGAAATGATTCAATAATCTTACATATAAAAATGTATTTCATTCTATCAAAAGAATATACTCATTTTCAAGTTTTTTCTTTCATTTTTTACTATTATTTCTTATTATTATATAGGGAGTTTTATATATAGAACTAGATAATTAGACATGTTTTTTATATATGATACTTCTTTTTTTTCTAAATATCAAATTTGCTAAGCTATTTGACTTTACCCCTACATAATCATGCCAAAAGTTATTTAATATATATAATTGTGAAATGAAAGAAAAAGAAATAAAGGGTTCGCGGGCGAATATTGACTCTTTCATCTTTCATTTGTAGGGTAAATTCATGACCATTCAGAAAAAATCCATTTTTATTGGTTCATTCCGCCATCCTACCCAGTGAATCATTAGGATTTCTTCGTTTTCTATAAAATCCTATGTAGTCACAGGTTCCATCGTTCCTATAGCTTCTCCATTAATGCTTAGGCCTGAACTTTGCAATGGAGCTTTCAACAAAATCTGTTCTTTGTTTCCGAGTAAATCTTCTCAGTTTTTCTTAACTCAAAGCTCTATTCAATTATTCATCTATTTATTATTATTTAGATATTGATATCTTCTTGTTATAGCTTTATTAGATAGAGAATAGAATATATTATCTATCTTGATTAGATTCTATTCTTTTTTTATTATTCAAATTGAGTTTCTTCTATTTTTTTTTTTTTTTATAATTTATTATTATATTGTAATTGTAGATTTTGTATCTTTCTTTCTTGATGCTTTATCACACTGCTTTTTTCTGGAGTGATTCTTCATAAACCATACATATGGGAATCATATATCATTGAGATCTTTATTCTATCTTTCTATCATCCTTCCTTTTTTCCACATCCCTTTTTTGTTTCACAATTAAGAATCCAATTTATTTTTTATAAAAAGAATTTGAGTTGCTACAACTATATGAATGATTCAGTCATAAAGTTACTTTTTCTTGGGATCTCGACAATACGAAGCAATAAGTTGGTTA